AAGGCCCGGCTAGGTATTGACCAGGCCGGGCCGTGGGAATAAAGGGAACAAAATCAAAGGGGTCTTCTTTATTTTTCTTTCTATTTTTCTATTGGATCTTTCGAGCCCTTACTTATATCTAAATGCAATTGCTGGTCAAAGTTGTACATATCTATATAATAAAGAAAAGAAAGAGAAAGAAAGACTTTTTTCTTACTTTATGTGTAATGTAACATAGTCATTATTCTCTTGTTCAATTGGGAGAGATGGCTGAGTGGACTAAAGCGGCGGATTGCTAATCCGTTGTACGAGCTATTCGTACCGAGGGTTCGAATCCCTCTCTTTCCGTTTCCATTGATGATTGATTTATCTTTCAAATTTAGAAAATCCTTTTTTTTTTGCCTAGTTCAGCGTGTGGAATAGATAACAAAATCCTAATAAATAAAATCAAGCAAGGAAAATGAAAAACCCTTTTTATTCTTCACGTCCAGGATTACGCCCTGGATCATTAGATAGAAATCCAAAGATGAACAGAGAAACAAAGAATATCACTACTGTGTAAACGAAAAGTTTGAGAGTAAGCATGACATAATCTCCAAGATCATTTTTTTGAAAAAAAAAAAACGAGAAAAGAGAATAGATCCTCCATTTTTTATACTATGTTTGAATCGAAGGTTTATACTGTAAGACTTAGTTGATCTTCAAGTCGACACCAAGAAATGAAGTGATTTCTAGAAATAGGAAAGGATTTTCTGAAATTCAAAGTCATTTGTAATAAGAGTCCTTCATTACCATCCAAAGATGAACAGAGAAACAAAGAATATCACTACTGTGTAAACGAAAAGTTTGAGAGTAAGCATGACATAATCTCCAAGATCATTTTTTTGAAAAAAAAAAACGAGAAAAGAGAATAGATCCTCCATTTTTTATACTATGTTTGAATCGAAGGTTTATACTGTAAGACTTAGTTGATCTTCTGAATTGTTAGAATTTTTTATCGAACAAATCATGAATTTTCTAGGATAGTATTAAAGATTTTATCGAAAACTTACAGCAGCTTGCCAAACAAAGGCTAAGAGAAAAAAGAACAAAGGTATGACTGGCATAACATCTATGATGGGATTCAAAAAAGCATAGGCCTCAGGCAATTTGGCAAAGAAAAGACTAGTCGAATAAAGGGCAGAATTAAGACAGATACAGATCAAACTAAAGATATTAAGCATAACAGACATTTTGTTTTTGGAGATAATTGCATTTTGGTTGAGTTATTGATATAAATAAGGAAAAATGAAGTAAGGTAGACAAAAAGACCTTCTTTTTCTTTGAACCCACCCAATCAAAAATCCTCCAATTCTCAAAAGAGAATAGAAGAAATCATACTTTCATACAATATCTTAATTGAATTATATGTAATGATCAATAAATTCAGTAGAATTCTATATCTACGCGTGTCAAAATCCTAACAAGAATCTAACCTATTCTAGAAAAAAATTTTCTATAGATATTTGGACTGAAATTGACGAACACGCAACACCAATATTAGTCTTTATTAGTGTCGAATAGAAATCTAAATGGGGCGTCGCCAAGTGGTAAGGCAACGGGTTTTGGTCCCGCTATTCGGAGGTTCGAATCCTTTCGTCCCAGAGTGTATCCATTCTATCAGAATAAAGATTCCTTTTTGAAACAACCTTCTGTTTAAAGGTGGAATATTAGTCATAGAATGTGATTTTTGTTTCTTTTTTGATTTGTAATGATTCAGAGAAGAATCATATCTTTTTTTCACAACAAACTGAATGGAATTGACTGCAAATGACATGCAGATGGAACTGAATATATTTGTGATCCAGGTAAGATGATAACATAGATCACAAAAGTTTGAATTCAAAAAGGATAGGGTGGGCTTTTCATCATATGTCCATTCCCTTCATATTGAAGGAAGTTAGTTACTTAGAAAAACCTTAGGTCCCATCTCTATTTGAATTTTCAATGATTTATTTTGAATCAAAATGCGAAGGGGTCTATTTTCCCTATCTCTTTTTCCCTGTCCCTTAAGCTTAAACGAGGTATTAGTAATCTTAACGTTCTGCGGATCTCTGAATTATAAATAAGAGTAAGAGGGGGTTCTTGGTACTAATTAAATTCACTCAATAGGATTACGTCTTGTAAGGCTGGGTTAGGGTATACTAATAAATAGTAATTATAAATAAGAGTAAGAGGGGGTTCTTGGTACTAATTAAATTCACTCAATAGGATTACGTCTTGTAAGGCTGGGTTAGGGTATACTAATAAATAGTAGCAAGGACTTAATCTGGACTTGTTTGAGTTTTAGATTTATGAATCATCATTCCCATTGAATTCGGAGAGTAGATGGCCGTTAATCAGCAACCGAAGATATTTATGAATTTCAATCTGTGTCTGTTCGAATCACATTAACAAAGAATCAAGTTACATATGTAACCGATGTATTTTCTTTGAACTTTTAAGTATTTGGTGTTTGGCTTTCATGAATAATTGTAAATCTATCTAACAACGGGGGTGACTCATATTATTCACTTTAATGGCAAAATTACAGAAAGATTACTTAACCTCAGGTTAAACAAAATATGAAAAGAAATATAAATGAGGAAATGCTTAGCTTATATGTATGTATTGTTTGATTTCGTTGTATTTCAGTGACAGCAGTCTTTCTATTTTTGTGAAAACGAATTGGAATTGATTCAAATAATGATATCGAAATAGGAGACTTTTTCAATTATAAACAAACGCTAATCTATCTGATAAATATCAAAATCCTCTAGTCGTCCATCTGATTGAAAAAATAAGAATCCAAAGGCCCTAACTCTTCCCTTACATCAGTCTTTTTTAGCCATCTCACAAAAAGGGAAAAAATAAATTGGATTTCTTGTTCGATTTAGTTATCTGCTTTAAACTATTGATGAAATCGGTTCGAATTGATGAATCGTCTCGTATTTGACAGCAGTCTTTCTATTTTTGTGAAAACGAATTGGAATTGATTCAAATAATGATATCGAAATAGGAGACTTTTTCAATTATAAACATTTTATTTTGAATGATTCCTTAGGAGTTGAATCTTTGATATTTGAAGAAGTTGGAGTTGGGTCAATCTAAATCTAGCCCTAGCCTATCGAGTCACTTAAGGATGGAGATTCAAAAAGACTACATTTATTCGTATTATTTATATTAGTTAGTTATGCTAGTTCTATATTTCTCTTAGATATTAGATATTTCTGTTAGTTTGTTTTTTTTTTTAGAAAAAATGTTGCATTGATGCAATAAAAAATGGGGTCTTGCTAAGATTTTTCAGAACAATCTTTACCATCTATGTATAGAAGAAAAGGGATAGATTACTATGTCTATGTAACGACTGAACTGAACCAATGACTATTCATGATTTCATATATTGAATCAATTTCATACGGGTTCAAAATTAGAGGAATGTTATGGTAAAACTTCGTTTGAAACGATGTGGTAGAAAGCAACGTGCGACTTGAAGGACGTGATCCGATGTGGATTCTTAGTCTTAGTCTTATATCCACCATTTTATATCGGAATGAAGGTGCTCTCGGCTCGACATCATTTGTTCCACTATAACCCTTCTTTTTGTTGGGTTGTAATGTAAATAAACATAGTACATGATGGAGCTCGAGTAGAAAGTATTAATTCATTTCTCGAGGGCAAGAATCTAGGGTTAATGCCAATCAATAAATTGAAACAACTTCGTAAGTAGATCTTCGATATAGAAATAGAAAGGATCCGATTTCAGCAAGTTTCAATTTCAAAAGCAAATTTGTTGGAATTGATAAAACTCTTTTGATCCAAAGTGTATCGCGCGAGAATCAACTGTTCGTATGATTCTTTGGTAGAAAGAAATCACAAAAGGGGTATGTTGCTACCATTTTGAAAAGATTAAGAAACACCGAAGTAATGTCTAAACCCAATGATTTAAAACAAAGAGAAAGGATCCCAAAACAAGGAAACACCGTTTCAATTGTCTCAATAACTGGATCAAAATAAAGAATCCAAATAGATTTTATTTTAAATGACTACTCAATAAATAAAATTATAAATAAAATTACCTAAAGATTTGACTTTGAGCTATTTTTGAGAATTATGCAACTTGAGTTATGAGTACAAATGCTTTTTTTTAGGAGGGAAGAAGAAAAACATGAGTGAAATCATAGTCTAATTCATTTTATGGACCTTTTTGCCATTCATTAGAATTCTATATTATAGAGAAAACTGTGAATCATTTTTTCTCGAGCCGTACGAGGGGAAAACTTCCTATACGTTTCTAGGGGGGGTTATCTACATCTATCCCAATGAGCCGTCTATCGAATCGTTGCAATTGATGTTCGATGCCGAAGAGAAGGAAGAGATCTTCGGAAAGTGGGTTTTTATGATCCGATAAAAAATCAAACTTATTTAAACGTTCCTGCTATTCTCTATTTCCTTGAAAAAGGTGCTCAGCCTACGGGAACTGTTAAGGATATTTTAAGGAAGGCAGAGGTTTTTAAGGAACTTCGCCCCAATCAAACGCAATTAAGGAAATAAAAAAAAAGGGGGGTGATTCTTATATAACTTTGCTTTGTCTAATTTTTTTCTACTTCTTACTTATTTGACTTATTGATTCCCCCATTTAAACCTTTTTATATCTATGTAGTGCTAATCCAACACAAGTCCTTTTTTTTTTCATTGTATTCTCAACATTTATATTGATCCAACACAAGTCCTTTTTTTTTTCATTGTATTCTCAACATTTATATTGACAACAGTGTATCGAACAAATATAATTCATTGTGATAAGAGGTGGTCTATTCATTTGACATTTACCTATCTTTTTCCTTTTTCTTTTATTGGAGAATTTCCTGTATTTTCATCTGATCGATTTATTTTGATGTTCCGAATGTATCGAACAAATATAATTCATTGTGATAAGAGGTGGTCTATTCATTTGACATTTACCTATCTTTTTCCTTTTTCTTTTATTGGAGAATTTCCTG